CGTTGATCAGCAAGAAGAATATACGGCTCTTCGAGAATGTCTCACTTTAGGGATTCCGACGATTTGCTTAATCGATACAAATTGTAACCCGGATCTCGCAGATATTTCTATTCCAGCCAACGATGACGCTATAGCGTCAATCCGATTGATTCTTAACAAATTAGTATCCGCAATTTGTGAGGGTCGTTCTAGCTATATAAGAAATCGTTGATTAATAATAAGATAAGCCAATGACTTTTTGAACCCCATAGATTGATTTAATCGGTTACTATTTCTGAATCTCAAAAAAGAGATCAAAATCACTGGGGATATTATGTGATTACTTGGTATCCTAAATATACGATTTAAAGTAGTCGAGTCGAGAAAGAGAGGGTTGAATCAAAATAATTCTTTTTTAAGTTCTATTTCTGTCAGAGGGCAATATGAATGTTCTACCATGTTCCATCAACACACTCAAAGGGTTATACGATCTATCCGGTGTGGAAGTAGGCCAACATTTCTATTGGCAAATAGGGGGTTTCCAAGTCCATGCCCAAGTACTTATCACTTCTTGGGTCGTAATTGCTATCTTATTAGGTTCAGCCACTATAGCTGTTCGGAACCCACAAACCATTCCAACTAACAGTCAGAATTTCTTCGAATATGTACTTGAATTCATTCGAGACTTGAGCAAAACTCAGATTGGAGAAGATTATGGTCCTTGGGTTCCTTTTATTGGAACTATGTTCCTATTTATTTTTGTTTCTAACTGGTCAGGTGCTCTTTTACCTCGGAAAATCATACAGTTACCTCATGGGGAGTTAGCTGCACCCACGAATGATATAAATACTACTGTTGCTTTAGCTTTACCCACGTCAGTGGCATATTTCTATGCGGGTCTTACTAAAAAGGGATTGGGCTATTTCGGTAAATACATTCAACCAACTCCAATACTTTTACCAATTAACATCCTAGAAGATTTCACAAAACCTTTATCACTTAGTTTTCGACTTTTCGGGAATATATTGGCTGATGAATTAGTAGTTGTTGTTCTTGTTTCTTTAGTACCTTTAGTGGTTCCTATACCTGTCATGTTTCTTGGATTATTCACAAGCGGGATTCAAGCTCTTATTTTTGCGACTTTAGCCGCGGCTTATATAGGTGAATCCATGGAGGGTCATCATTGACTAGCTTCCAAAATAGTCTTGTTTTTTTTTTTTTTTTTTGAAAAAAAAAAAACAAGACTATCCCAACTCATGGGTGGCTCAAGATAATCTACTTGGGGAACATGATGGATATCTACAAATATGGTAGATACGATTTAGAGTAGGGTCAATAAAGATGTACGATATTAGGGAATTAAAAAAAAAAAAGGAAAGAGATCGAAAAGATCTTTTTTCCTAAGATTCCCGTTTGGTCCATTTACGTCATACCTCTCCAATTGATATTCTATTTATATCAGTCAATTACGATTACGGTATTACGATTCATAATTTGAATAAGAAAGAATTGTTATGTTATCTGTTTCCGACGTGTGCCTAAACAAAAAAACTATGTTCTATCAATTCAATGGTTGACAAAAATTGTCTGCAATTGGATCAATCAAATCTTGATATGGATATGGAATGGTTCGGGCTGATGAATCCATCCGTTTATATCAATGCGCAATAATGATAAAGAAAAGGAAGAGAAAAGTTTACAAACAAATAAGATTCAGAAAAAGGTAGGTTAGGGAGGTTGAGCTGGGTATATGTAATGGCTATAATTCAATCCCTGTGTATGTTTCGAAGAATGATTCTATAATCCAATTCAATATAAGATACGAATGGTTTACGTTATGGAAGAAACATATGTATATGTGATATTAGATATTCACGAGTTATATATGGACTATCCATATATATTATTTCCCATCCCACTGAAGTTAGATGGATTCCAACGGAAGGACTTCCGTTTCATCTTTGGCTGTGGATTGAATGAATAAACAGATGAAGTTAAGGATATAGAAGAGAAAGAGCGAAGAATTGAAAGAGTGGTTCGGAACAAAGAAATGGAAGAACTAGAATCGTATGACTTTACAAAGACTCCATGGATAGGAACTAAAAACGAGATATTGAAGCAGTTATGATGATTCAGTAATATCATCACTTCAATTTGGAGTTCTTAGTTACTTCGACCCGATGGATCTTAGTGATGGAATAATAAGTCATAATTCAGTGATTGTATCATTAACCATTTCTTTATTTTGGTGCGAGGAGCTTACCATGAATCCACTGATTTCTGCCGCTTCCGTTATTGCTGCTGGATTGGCCGTAGGGCTTGCTTCAATTGGACCTGGAGTTGGTCAAGGTACTGCTGCGGGCCAAGCTGTAGAAGGTATTGCGAGACAACCAGAAGCAGAGGGTAAAATACGAGGTACTTTATTGCTTAGTCTGGCTTTTATGGAAGCTTTAACAATTTACGGACTGGTCGTGGCATTAGCGCTTTTATTTGCGAATCCTTTTGTTTAATCCTATAAATG